TACGACTTGGTGTCCGTCAGATGCATCCACTATGTTTATTTCATACCCCCCCTTTTCTTTACGCACTATTTTGCTTACTATACCTGCTGTTGTAGCATTATATACTGTATTGTTACTCTTACTCCCATCGGGATAAATCTGCCCCCTTCCCCTGTTCCCACCAACGTATATAGGATATTTTAAGAAGTAAACATCTTTCTTAGTAGCAGGGTCCGGTGAAAGAATAGGAAAGGTGATTTCCCTATATTTCTGACCAGGAACAGGTCCTATCACAAGAATATTTTTTTGAGTCGGGCGATAAATCTGAAAAGACAGATTACCCATCCTTTCTTTCATTTGGGGAGAAATACGATCAGGAGGCGCTAGTTCGAATCCATCCGGTAAAATAAGAACCGCCCCTACATTCAAGGACCCCTTTTTCCCATTAGAAAGAACTTGTTTCAGTTGCATATCATACGGGATTCTAACAACTGCTTCAAATACAGTATCAGGAAGTACTGCTTGTGGAACCTCAATATCCACGGGCTTATTAGCTAAATGGCAATTGGCGCATACAATACGCCCGGTTGCTTCTCGTGGATTTTCATAACTCTGTTGTGCAAAAATGGGATATGCATGTGAAATCGATGCCCAAGTTATTATATATATCCATAGCATGATCGATAGAGACATGGATCGAGTCATCTGCTCCTTTACCCAAGAAAAGATATTTCTATTTTGCATGGTCCAATCATTGATCCCAAAAATGTATACATTTATACAATAAATTAGGTAGGCTGCTAGTATAGTTTCCTATCCACGATTAGACTATTTTATTATTTTACTGGAATACAGGAATACTCCCCTGGATGAATAAAAAGAGAAAGAGTGCTTAAGATTTTGACTGATTTGTTTATGGACGAAGTAAGAAAGATTATCATTGGATTCATATTAGTGAATCATTCTTTAGTCTTTCATTGAATGATAAATCACTACAAGCGAGGGAGATACACGATTTAAATAATGGAAAATCCAATATTTAAAAAAGGTATCTAGAATGACTGGAAAAATAGAAACAAGAACAGATAGAATTTGATCATTATGAGAAAATCCAAAATCCTTGTAGACAAAAGAAATTATTAGTTTCCAACCACGAGGCGAATGGAATCCAATACAAAAATCAGTTAACAAAAGAATAGAAAAGGCTTTTATTGTGTCGCTTAAATTATAGAGAAATTCTCGAACCCAAGAATTAAGAATGGCAAGTTCTTCATTACACAGAATAGAATAACCACTTAAAATAGCAAAACTTATTATATTTGTCGAGAAATGCAAAATGGTATGGATATGACCCTCATTGTGCATCTTAACCAATTGTATTGTTTCTTCGTGGATTCCTATACGAAGCTTTTGTATATGCGTCTCCGGGTACTCCTTTATCATTTCGTCCAAAAAAAAGAGTTCTTCTAATTCTATGAATTTATCTAAAATCTTCTTTTCTTGAATATCATTCAAAAAAGTTTCGGATTTACTAGTAGTCCACCAATTACTAACCCAAGACTTTATACTTTTGTTAAATGAGAAAGAGATCCACCAGGGTAAAAAGACTATAGATGCAAGATATGGAAAGGGGGCAAATGTTTTCTTTTTTGTCATTTTGAATCAGTCAATTTTTAATGAAATGAAGCGACTTCCTGGCTGGACTCTACTCAATCTTGTATTTTTATGAAAGAGGAGCTCTCTAGCAAAAAAAAAACAAAGAGGATTGGATTCCTGGGCCTCTTGCCCAATGCAGAGAAAAATGCTTCAGTTCATTTCAAAATACTTCAATAGGTACGCGCAAGAAATAGGCCAATTCAGCAGCTTTTTGTTCAATTTCTCGTGGAGTCAAATTCTCATCAGTACGAGTCAGCGGAAGGGCTCCCTGACCTCTGATTTCCATATAAAGTACACGACGAGGATAAAGACCCTCTATAACTTCGATTCGAATCGATTGGATATCTCTCATAAGGAATCGAAAGAAAATGCGACGATTTCTTCCAGGAAATCCCCAACGAAAAATACAAACTTTTCCCTTTTTTCTATCGAATTGCTCATAACCACTACCTACATTCCACCAAATAGCGCACCACAAATAGGAGCTAACGAAGAGACCCGCGATCCCATAGAAGGACATCACGACCCCTTGTGGAAAAAAAAGGATTTGCTGAGACGGAAATAAGGATATCAGATTGCGACCAAGATAACTAGAAGTTCCAACCAATAGGAATCCTAATGAACCTAAAAAAAGGATACAGGCCCAAAGGAAATTACTTGTTTTCCGAGACCCCGTTATAAGTTCTATCCATATACGTTCTGATCGCCAGTTCATACAAGATCCAGGTGCATTTTATTGGAATTGAGAGAATAACCCAAGCGAAAAAGTAACTTTCACCAACTAGCACTATTAGAATTGGAATCATTAGGAATAATTCTAATTATATAGAACTATTTTTCTTTTATACAATATAATAGGGTCTTTCAAACAAAGTCATTTTCATATTTTACTCCCGTTGGAGCTAGATAATCTTGTTTTTTTGAACATGAATAGATAAAGAAGCCATTGCAATTGCAGGAAATACTAGGCCCACGATAGGTACAAAAAAAGCAGGGAAGCTGAAAGTTTCCATAGACTAGATACCTCGATTGAATATTTTAACCTCTTATCTTATAAAGTAAAGAGATCTTAAGTATATAAAGTATAGATAATGTACATAGACTATGTACATTATCTATACTTTATATACTTAAGATTCGTCCTTTTTTTTTTTCTTCTTTTTCTTTTTTTTATTTACATGATTTTTTATATCATGTAAATAAAAAAAAGAAAAAGAAGAAGGGTTTTTTCCCAAGGCTTTTATAGCCTTCGTAATAAAAATCGGACTAAAAATGCCGGAACAAGAAAGCCAACAAGGCTAATGAATGAGTACAAAACTGCACGTTTTGTATCCTTATCTATGTTATGAATGATGATATACAGCCTTTTCAGAATAAAAAGGCTTTTTCTTACAAATACCTTGACTTTCTGAAAGATTCAGTCGAGATTTTTTTTTTTTCAGTGAGGTTTTCATTTTTGATTTTTTTGGTTTCTTTATAAGATTAAGTATTTAACTTAACATCTCAAATCTCTATCTTGTATGTACTGCCGTTAATTCTGATTCCTGTTTATCTACTTTACTTATACTTATGGATTTGAATGGGCCTGTATGCATAAGAAAGACCCGCCTTCTTGGAATTGTAAATAAGGTGGATCTTTCTTATGCATGTTCAATTACTCGGATATAATAAGATGACCGCGGTTAATTGATTAATTGAATAGAATAGATCTCTGTTTCGGTTATTCTAGTTATATCATATATACGAATTGTTGTTTTATTGTTAAGAACAACAACTTGTTGTTTCCATAATTAGAAATTAGACCTTTTTTCTCGGTTATTGTTCTCTGTCTTGTGGTGTGAGATCCCCTTTAAATTGGATGAAGTTCTTCTATTATATATATGCGGCTATAACAAATCCCCCTTTTTTTGACTTTCATTTTGATTCACCGGAAAGAAACCATGAAGTTGAAACAACTCACTCAGAACGCCTTTTAAAGGATTACGTGGTACGATTGGGTCGAATAAGCCTTTCTCGAATAAATACTCAGTCTCTTGTGAACCTTCAGGTATTTCGGTTTTCAATGTTTCTTCAATTACTCTTTTACCCGCAAATGCAATGTAGGCATTAGGTTCGGCAATAATGATATCCCCTAACATACCAAAGCTGGCGGTCACTCCACCGGTTGTAGGAGATGTAAGGATCGATACATATAATACGTTTTTATTTGATTGATAGTTATATGAAGCGGAAGATATTTTTGCCATTTGCATCAAACTCAAACTCCCTTCTTGCATACGGGCTCCCCCGGAAGCACACACTATAATAACAGGTAGAGATTTATCAGTAGCATATTCGATCAAACGGGTTATTTTCTCGCCTACTACGGATCCCATACTCCCCCCCATGAACTGAAACTCCATAACCCCAATTGCTAGGGGAATGCCATTTAATTGACCTATGCCTGTTTGAACAGCCTCATTTAACCCTGTCTCTTTTTGATAAGAATCAATACGATCGATATAAGACCCCTCCTCCTTCGAATCAGTGGGGCCCGCAAAACAAGCCATTCCGTCACCCATTGGAGCCCGCGCCGAATCAAATTCAGGGGCCACAGAAATAATGTCCTCATCGCCATCTTTTTTATCTTCATAGGCATCCTCCTCCTCCGAATCAAATTCAAGGGCCACAGAAAACATGTCCTCATCCATTGGAGCCCAAGTGCCGGGATCAATCAAAAGTTCAATTCTATCTGAACTACTCATTTTCAAATGAGACCCACAGTGTTCACAAATATTCAATTTTTCCTTCAAAAACCTCTTATAATTTAATTCATAACAATTTTCGCATAGAACCCACAAATCCTTGTAATTTATACTTATACTGGGATTTTGTTGCATATGGGAATCGCTTTCTTCATGGGAATCCATTTCATAACAAATGTAAGTAACAATGTATCTAATAGCCTTTTGGTCTACATTAAAAATAGAACTATAAATGTCACTATTCATAAGGATTTCAATATCAAGATAATTGTCAATGCAATTTAGAATGTAACTATTCAAACTATATCTAGAAAGTGCTTTTTCTAGTTTACCTCGAAACAGGGGAAGGGGCTCATTGTCAATCTCAAAAATATTATTTTCAATATCAAAATATATGGAATAATTGTGACCATCACTGTCTTGAACTAAAAAAGAAGTATCATCAGAGAGGAAACTCGGAATGCCTATGACATGGAATAAATGATCAATATTATCGCAAGAGGGGCTCTCACTATCCTCCCAACTATGAGTGTTTTTATCTATAAGGGGGTTTTCACTTCCATTAGTATTTCCAATAGGACCAAAATCCTCCATTGATTTCCTTAGGACACACCTGTATGC